ACTTTCTAGTATATTGGTCAGTCAATCTTCTTATTCAAATCAGAATTTGAATAAGATATATGTTTATGACGTGTTATTAAATATTTATGACGTGTTATTAAATAAAAAACAGGAGAAACAATTCTATTCTACAGTAGATTTTATTCAACAATTGACCAAAAGAAAATATTATTTTAATACATAATAAATTGCATGAACTTAGATCAATCAAATAATGATATTTTTATGCAATAAAAGAATTCGCACTAATTTATTTGCCCAAATAGATTGTATTGGTTTGGAATAATCATAAATAAAATGGAAGGGAGAAAATAATTTACAAAAACGGGATTTGGATTGATTCTCAAATCCAATTGCATCTAATGGTTTACGTTATGGAAGAAAGACATGTATATGTGATATTAGATATTGACTAGTTATATATGAACTAAAGATCTATTTCATTTTCCCTACTACTGTGTGTGGGTTCCACTAGAAGTCCTTTCGTATCATTGTGGATGTGAATTGGCTGAATAAAGAGATGAAAGCAAGAAAAGATGGAAGAATTGAAATAGCAGTTTGGAACCCATAAATGGAAGAACGAAAGTTCTATGGATTGACAAAAACTCTGTGGATAGAAACGAAAAAAGAGATATCGAAGTAGTAGTAGTTCTGATCATTTAATAATATTCTCACTTAAATTCCAAGTTCTTAGTTACTTCGACTGGATGAATCCTATCGATGGAATAATTAAGTCATAATTCATTGGTTGATTGTATCATTAACCATTTCTTTTTGTTGGTACGAGGAACTTATCATGAATCCACTGATTTCTGCTGCTTCCGTTATTGCTGCTGGATTGGCTGTAGGGCTTGCGTCTATTGGGCCTGGAGTTGGTCAAGGGACCGCTGCGGGTCAAGCCGTAGAAGGTATCGCGAGACAACCCGAGGCAGAAGGAAAAATACGCGGTACTCTATTGCTTAGTCTAGCTTTTATGGAAGCTTTAACGATTTATGGATTGGTTGTAGCATTAGCACTTTTATTTGCGAATCCTTTTGTTTAATCTTCGAAATAAGAAAAATACATATTTTTCCTATTTTATTGTCTTGGACTTGTCGTTTGCTTTTTCAAATTAGATCAAAATTTCACTCCTACAATTTCTTATTTGTTGAGAAAATAAGCTACGGGAAGGGGTGATTTGCAGATGAGGAATTAGCATACCGACTCTTTTTCATCCTTCCCCTTCGTAGTCCAAGGGAAACTCTTTTTATGAGGTGTTGCAACAATCAAGGAGTAGTTTATACTTTATAACTATAAAATCAAATATTTTTTGACTCGATTTCAAAAAAAGAAAAGAATAAATAAAAAAGAGGGGCAAAGTGATAGAAAAAGAACTCTGGTCGATTTTTTAGTCTATCTATAAGAGGAGATTCTATGAAAAATGTAACCGATTCTTTCGTTTCTTTGGGCCACTGGCCACCTGCCGGGAGTTTCGGATTTAATACCGATATTTTAGCAACAAATCCAATAAATCTAAGTGTAGTAATTGGTGTATTGATCTTTTTTGGAAAGGGAGTGTGTGTGAGTTGTTTATTTCAAGAATAGGCTGGACCCAACCAGCTGTACCCCTTTTCCGTTATAATTAGGAAAGAAAGGTACATGATCTCGCGAATTACTTCTTAAGAAATTATATGTAAGAACCACAGCATTTCGTGATTAATTGGCAAATCCACTTTGATTCTCTAGCAACCAATAATGTGGGGCTCTTAAGATGGTTAAAGCAAACCGTTTGAAGTCTAGACGCAGCATGGTACTCTTTCTACCACTATGTTAATATAGAGATGGTTTTAAATTAAAATCAATATTTTCTCGATATAGAACACTCATCTCGATAAAATGATTTGAACTGCTTATTTTATTCTAATTCTAAAAAAAGGGCATTTTCCCTCTTTTATCCAATGCTGAATCGACGACCTATGCCTTATGTATAAGTAAGAAGAATTTTTTGGATTTGAAAAAAAAAAAGAAACAACTTTGCTGACAATTACATATTTTTTTGTCAGAAGAGTCCTCCAAGTATTTTGGTTTTGCATTAGATTCGTTTTTTTATTTTTTTTGACTATGCTATGAAAAAAAATAAAGAAGAGAGGATAGGCTCATTACATTCATAAAAAAAAGCTATGAGAATTTACCCGAAGTAATTGAGCGTGAGAGCCAAATGAATCGAAAGATTCATGTTTGGTTCGGGAAGGGATTATGGAAGTTTTAAAATGAACGGAAAGATAATCTACTTTCATTAAGTGATTTATTAGATAATCGAAAACAGAGGATCTTGAATACTATTCGAAATTCAGAAGAACTGCGTGGGGGGGCCATTGAACAGCTGGAAAAAGCCCGGGCCCGCTTACGGAAAGTGGAAACGGAAGCAGATGAGTTTCGGGTGAATGGATACTCTGAGATAGAGCGAGAAAAATTGAATTTGATTAATTCAACTTATAAGACTTTGGAACAATTAGAAAAT